TATACGCTTTAAGTCAACATATATCTATGTCTGCTCACAAAGCGCGAAGAGTAATTGATCAAATTCGTGGGCGTTCCTACGAAGAAACACTTATGATATTAGAACTCATGCCTTATCGAGCATGTTATCCCATTTTTAAATTAGTTTATTCTGCAGCAGCAAATGCTAGTTCCAATATGGGTTCGAATGAAGGAAATTTAGTCATTAGTAGAGCCGAAGTAAATGAAGGTACTGTCATGAAAAGACAAAAATGTCGAGCTCGAGGGCGTAGTTTTGCAATAAAAAAACCTACCTGCCATATAACTATTGTAATGAAAGATATATCCTTAGATGAATATATAGATACCGACTCTATTACATGGTCACAAAAAGTTAAATGGAAAAAAAAGGATACAACTATGTCGTATTATGATATGTATAGTAATGGGGGAACATGGGACAAAAAATAAATCCAATTGGTTTCAGACTTGGTACAACCCAAGGTCATCATTCCCTTTGGTTCGCACAACCAAAAAATTATTCTGAGGGTCTGCAAGAAGATCAAAAAATAAGAAATTATATCAAGAATTATGTACAAAAAAATATGAAAACATCTTCTGGCGTCGAGGGAATTGCACGTATAGAGATTCAAAAAAGAATCGACCTGATCCAAATCATAATCTATATGGGATTTCCGAAAATATTAATTGAAAGTCGACCCCGAGGAATCGAAGAATTACAGATGAATTTACAAAAAGAATTTAATTCTGTAAATCGAAAACTTAACATTGCTATCACACGAATTGAAAAGCCTTATGGAAACCCTAATATTCTTGCAGAATTTATAGCCGGACAATTAAAAAATAGAGTTTCTTTTCGCAAAGCAATGAAAAAGGCTATAGAATTAACTGAACAAGCAGATACAAAAGGAATTCAAGTGCAAATTGCAGGACGTATCGACGGAAAAGAAATTGCGCGTGTTGAATGGATCAGAGAGGGTAGGGTTCCACTACAAACCATTCGAGCTAAAATTGATTATTGTTCCTATACAGTTCGAACAATCTATGGGGTATTAGGCATCAAAATTTGGATATTTATAGACGGGGAATAATAAACTTTTATTTCCCTTTGCATTCTATTCAGCGATAGAACAAAAAATGATAAATTCGTTTCTTCTTTTTCTTTTCTGTTCAAAAAAAAAAAAAATGAACAATTCTAATTATAATTCTATAGGGTTTAATAAAAATTCAATTAATCTTTTGATAAAATTGCTATGCTTAGTGTGTGACTCGTTGGTTTTTTGAGGGTTAGTATAAAAAACCAGCCCCATAGTATAAATAAATAACTTATAGAAGTAATAACCAACTCATCACTTCGTATTATCTGGATCCAAAGACTCAGTCAAGATATGATATATTGTTCATATTGTTGTAGCAACTGAAATCTTTTTTTATTAATATGAAAAAATCTGCTTCTAAGTTGTCAGTCGAAATAAAAAAGAAAGGGTATGGATAAATGGAAAGATGAGAGAAAGAAAGAAAAAGAATATTGATGATATATAATTCCAATATGTAAGGTCTATGAGTCATCTCAGAAAAAATCTGTGTAATAAAGCATCAATACGGATTCATCATTAACATTAAATGGATCTACTCATCGAACAAAAAATAAAGAGCTTCGAGCCAATAAAGACTAAGAATATTGATTCAACAACTAATAGCTCCATTGTATAATTCAGACCTAACCATTAATTAAGAAGCGATGGGAACGATGGAACCTGTGAATTCAAAAGATTCTAGTGAAAATGAATTCGAATGATTCATTGATCGGGATGGCGGAACCGGCCAGAGACCAATTCATCTATTCGGAAAAGTTATGAACTAATGATAGAACTGAAATAGAAATTGAAAGAGTAAATATTCGCCCGCGAAAACTTTATTTTCTTGGATTGCTAAAATTGGGTCAATCCAATACGATAAAGAATAAAACAAAAGAAAGATTTGTTTTAACATTCTAAAATAGATAAATATAAGAAAAAAGTAGTTATATAGTTATTTAATAGATTTAGTTATCTATACAAACAAGATATACAAATTAATAATAGATTTGATCTAGATTAAATGAAAACCATGATTCAACATATTACTTATTAAATACATGTATATCTTAACTCAAATTATATTATATCTGATCTGAATTGAATTCAAAATCTTTAATTTGAATTGATTTTATTCGCGAGGAGCTGGATGAGAAGAAACTCTCACGTCCGGTTCTGTAGTAGAGATGGAATTCAACCATCAACTATAACCCCAAAAGAACCAGATTCCGTAAACAACATAGAGGAAGAATGAAGGGAATATCTTATCGAGGTAATGCTATTTGTTTTGGTAAATACGCTCTTCAGGCACTTGAACCCGCTTGGATCACATCTAGACAAATAGAAGCAGGTCGACGAGCAATGACACGAAATGCACGTCGCGGTGGAAAAATATGGGTCCGTATATTTCCAGATAAACCAGTTACATTAAGGCCCGCAGAAACACGTATGGGTTCAGGTAAAGGCTCTCCAGAATATTGGGTAGCTGTTGTTAAACCAGGTCGAATCCTTTATGAAATGGGTGGAGTAACAGAAAATATAGCCAGAAGGGCTATTTCAATAGCAGCGTCCAAAATGCCTATACGAGCTCAATTCATAATTTCGGGATAAAAAAGAAGTAGGCCTTAAAAATAGCGGGTACTTGTTTCTTTTTTTGGACAAATAATATTTCTTTTTTTCTTCGACCTTTGTATTGTAAAAAACAGATAAAAAAATGATATGATTCAACCTCAGACCCATTTGAATGTAGCAGATAACAGCGGAGCTCGAGAATTGATGTGTATTCGAATAATAGGAGCTAGCAATCGTCGATATGCTAATATTGGTGATGTTATTGTTGCTGTGATCAAAGACGCAGTTCCAAACATGCCTTTAGAAAGATCAGAAGTAGTGAGAGCTGTAATTGTCCGTACTTGTAAAGAACTAAAACGTGACAACGGTATGATAATACGATATGATGACAATGCTGCAGTTGTGATTGATCAAGAAGGAAATCCAAAAGGAACTAGAGTTTTTGGTGCGATTGCCAGAGAATTGAGACAGTTCAATTTTACTAAAATAGTTTCATTAGCTCCCGAGGTATTATAAAATGAGACCACGATATGGTTATAGATATGGTTATAGATATGGTTATAGTAGGGTATTTAAAAGAAATAGATTAACATTAATTTAGTAGATTTTGTCTCACGTATATACCTTTCAAAATTAATATTTATAAACAAATACGTAAAAAAAAAAAGAAAAACATGTTGATTATATCCAAATTTGCAGGCACCAATAATTTTCATTAATCATGGGTAGTGATACTATTGCTGACATAATAACCTCTATACGAAATGCCGATATGTATAGAAAAAGCGTGGTTCGAGTAGCATCTACTAATATCAGCCAAAGTATTGTTAAAATACTTTTACGAGAGGGTTTTATCGAAAACGTGAGAAAACATCGAGAAAACAACAAATATTTTTTGGTTTTAACCCTACGACATAGAAGGAATAGGAAAAGGACTTATCGAAATCTTTTAAATTTAAAACGGATCAGTCGGCCGGGTCTACGAATCTATTCTAACTATCAAAGAATTCCTAGAATTTTAGGTGGGATGGGAGTTGTAATTCTTTCTACCTCTCGCGGTATAATGACAGACCGGGAGGCTCGACTAGAAAGAATAGGCGGAGAAATTTTGTGTTATATATGGTAATCTTTCTAATATCCGAATTGAATATGAAACTTCTTATTTGTGAAAAAGAAAAGAGAAGGGGTGGGTTGTCTAATAGGGTTCTTCCTCCACTAGTTGATACTTCAAGGGGGTTTTACCTGGAATGAAAGAACAAAAATGGATTCATGAAGGTTTAATTACTGAATCGCTTCCCAACGGCATGTTTCGGGTTCGTTTAGATAATGAAGATATGATTCTAGGTTATGTTTCAGGAAAGATCCGACGTAGTTTTATACGAATACTGCCAGGAGATAGAGTCAAAATTGAAGTAAGTCGTTATGATTCAACCAGAGGTCGTATAATTTATCGACTCCGCAACAAAGATTCGAAAGATTAGGTGTTTTTTCAACTTCACTATTTCTTTCGTAGGAATACGATTCGAAATCGAAAATTTAAAGAAACTTAATTTCTTCCAAGAAATGGATTCAAAATTAAAGTAAGGAGTGGCAAATATGAAAATAAGAGCTTCTGTTCGTAAAATTTGTGAAAAATGTCGACTAATCCGTCGTCGGGGACGAATTATAGTAATTTGTTCCAACCCAAGACATAAACAAAGACAAGGATAATAAGACTCGTTAAACACCCGATATACAAATAAGAAGGGGGATCTTTTTTGACATGAAATGGATATATCCATATATCTCTGACTCAAATTTATGAGATAATAAAATATGGCAAAAGTTATACCGAAAAAGGGTTCACGTGGACGTATTAGTTCACGTAAGAGTACACGTAAAATACCAAAGGGGGTTATTCATATTCAAGCAAGTTTCAATAATACTATTGTGACTGTTACAGATGTACGAGGGCGAGTGGTTTCTTGGTCCTCTGCCGGTACTTGTGGCTTCCGAGGTACAAGAAGAGGGACGCCTTTTGCTGCTCAAACCGCAGCGGCAAATGCTATTCGTGCAGTAGTAGATCAAGGTATGCAACGAGCAGAAGTCATGATTAAAGGTCCCGGTCTCGGAAGAGACGCAGCATTACGAGCTATTCGCAGAAGTGGTATACTATTAACTTTTGTACGGGATGTAACCCCTATGCCACATAATGGCTGTAGACCCCCGAAAAAAAGACGTGTGTAGAAATAAAAATTGAAGATATTTCAATAGCAAGAGAAACAAGAGAAATAAATGATTCAATGATCTGATCAAATAATATTATTATGGTTCGAGAGAAAATAACAGTATCTACTCGGACACTACAGTGGAA